GTAACCATGTGATATTTTATTTGTTTATTAGAATCCCTTTCTCAAAAAAAGGAATGTCTAATTCCACAAAAAAATATTTTTTGCTTTTTTCACGAGGTATATCTAGCAATTCCTATTTATCTATTACTGAATCGACCATGGATCAATTACCCTTTTTTTTTTTCATTTGGAAGTAATTGAATACACCCAGAATTCTGAGCTTCATGTTACTCCTTCCAAGATACATGTCAGACTTAGGGGCATCCCAATCAGATTGAATAGGATGACAGTTTTTCCGCTCAAATCTGTAAAATGTAAATTTTGATCAAATCACACATCGCAGTATACTAGACCCTCTAATTCCTTAAGGGGTTTATCTAAAAGATTCGCAATATAACTAGGAAGACGTTTCAAATACCACACATGAGTCACTGGACATGCGAGTTTGATATATCCCATTTGATATCTTCGTATCCGAGAATCAACAAATTCAACCCCGCATTGTTCACAAAATTTTGTGTCTTCCTTTTGAGTCCCGATCACTCGATAATTTCCACAAGCGCAAATTCCACTTTTTATAGGTCCAAAGATTCTTTCACAAAACAATCCATCCTTTTCCGGTTTATTAGTTTTGTAATGAAAAGTATAGGGTTTTGTGACCTCTCCAACAATTTCCCCATTAGGTAGAGTTTTGTTGGCCCAAGCACTTATTTGTTGAGGAGAGACTAGTCCAATTCGAAGTTGTTGATGTTTATATCGGTCGATCATAGAATAGAAATTCTTATTGATTCAGATCAAGCTTCCTTCCTCTTAATCTGGAAGTTCTTCTCAGATACAAGGAAATGATTCAGTTCCAAAGCCAAAGATCGTAGTTCTCGAACGAGCAATCGAAAGGATTCTGGAGCATCTTCGGGACTAGGTATTGTTCCTCCAATGATCGTAGTACCAAGCACTTCTTGACGAGCTCTGATATGATCAGATTTATAAGTAAGCATCTCTTGTAAAATATGAGCAACACCAAATCCCTCTAGAGCCCAAACTTCCATTTCTCCCACTCGTTGCCCCCCTTGCTTCGCTCTTCCCCTAAGGGGTTGTTGTGTAACAAGTGCATAATGTCCACTAGAACGTCCATGGATTTTATCATCAACTTGATGAATTAATTTAAGGATATAAGACTTTCCTATCAGAACAGGTTGTTCGAAAGGATCCCCTGTTCTTCCATCAAAAATTCTGCTTTTTCCCGGATACTCGGGTTCAAAGACCCATGGATTTTTTGTTTGCTTACTGGCCTCATACAATTCGGAAAACACTAGTTTTCTTGAAGCCTCTTGCTCATATCTCTCATCAAAGGGTGCTATTCTATAATGTCTCTTTAGCAGATCTCCTGCTAACCCAAGCGAGCATTCAAATATCTGTCCCACATTCATTCGTGAAGGTACTCCTAATGGATTGAAGACCATATCAACCGGTGTTCCATCTTGTAAATAGGGCATATCTTGTCTAGGCAAAACTTTAGAAATAATACCTTTATTCCCATGTCTTCCAGCAACTTTATCACCTACTTTAATCTCACGTTTCTGTAAAATATATATACGAATCATTTCTAGATTATAACTAGAACCTCCTTTTTTCTGGATCCATCTCACATCGATAACCCGGCCCCTCCCACCTAGAGGTAGTTTTAGGGAAGTTTCCTTTGCAGTGGATACCTGAATACCAAGTATGGCTCGTAATAATCTATCCTCTGGGGCATACGATGATTCATTCGCCGTCTGAGGCGTTAATTTACCTACTAAAATATCACCTGTTTCTACCCAAGATCCCAGTACCACAATTCCATTTATGTCTAAATTGCGGAGTAAATGATCCTCTAAATGGGGGATTTCCTTAGTGATTCTTTCAGGGCCTTGACTTGTCATATGAGTCTGAATTTCATATTTCCGTATATGAAAAGAAGTAAAAATATCATGATATACCAGACGTTCACTGATAAGTACCGCGTCTTCAAAATTGTAACCTTCCCATGGCATATAAGCTACTAATACGTTTTTTCCCAAAGCAAGTTCTCCACCAACAGTAGATGCGCCATCTGCTAAAATTTGCCCTTTTTTAATGTATTTACCCCTTGGAACCTGGGGTTTTTGATGCATACAAGTATTTTTGTTGGAACGTTGATATATAACTAGAGGAATACTTTTTGTCTTCCCATTACTCAATAAAATAATTTTATGAGTATCAGTATAAATGATCTTTCCCTCGTGTTCCGCTATAGCGGAAACTCCCGAATCCAAGGCCACTTGGCGTTCCATTCCGGTTCCAACAATGCACTTCTCGGACCGAGAAAGCGGAACTGCTTGACGTTGCATATTAGAGCTCATTAAAGCCCGATTTGCATCATTATGCTCGATAAAAGGAATGAGGGAGGCTCCGATAGAAAAATATTGGAATGGAAAAATGCTTCGAAGATGAATCTGTTCCCATGCAATAGTTAGGAATTCTTGACGATATCGAGCTGGAACAACCTGTTCTTCTTGAATACCACGATTCAAGGCTAAAGAATTTCCAGCTGCTATCATATAATATTCATCTTTATTTGGTGATAAATAAATCATCCGTGCTTTTGTCTCTTTTGATCTCTCCGATATCTCATAAAAGGGACTCTCTATAGATCCCCAATGACCAATCCTCACATGAATAGCTAAAGACCCGATAAGTCCAACATTGATTCCTTCGGACGTGTCAATCGGGCAAATACGTCCATAGTGACTTGGATGGATATCTCGTATACGAAAACTCGCAGTTCGCCCTGTCAATCCTCCGGGACCCAAATAACTCAATTTTCGCCCATGAACGGTTTGTGTTAATGGATTAGTTCGATCAAAAACTTGAGATAAAGGGTGTAGTCCAAAAAAAGATTCATAAGTAGTTGTTAATGAAGTTGAAGTTATCAAATTTTGAGGAGTCGGTATCAATTTATGTCGAATTGCTCCACATATAGTCCCTCGAACTGCATTTTCTAAACGAACAAGAGCCAACCCAAATTGATCCTGTAACAAATCTGCTACAGAACGAATACGTTTATTTTTCAAGTGATTCATATCATCAAGTGTACCCATTCCAAATTTCATTCCGATCAAATGATCTGCAGCAGTCAATACATCCCTCGGTAACAAAAATGTATTATTTTGAGGTATATCAAGATTTAATCTTCGGTTCATATTTCGTCGACCGATTCTTCCTAATTCACATCTTTGTTGAAAAAATTTCTTTTGTAATTCCTTACATAGGGACTCCGAAAATACGGGTTCCCCGCCTACGCAAGCAAATTGCTGATAAAACTCCAAAATAGCATTTTCCTTTGACCCAATCTTTTTTTTCTCTTTATCGTTCGGGAAAGACAAGAAAATTTCAGGGTAACAAACATTATCTAGAATTTCTCTTAGATTCGAACCCATAGCTGACGATAGAATTAGAATAGATATTTTTTGTTTCCGACTCACACGGGCCCATATTCTTGCTTTTCTATCAATTTCTAAATCTGATCTTCCTCCCCAATCTGATATTATGGTGCTAGTATAGATAGAAATTCCGTTATGGTCTAATTCTGAGCGATAATAAATACCAGGACTTTGCAATATTTGATTGATCACAATTCTGTAAATTCCATTTACTATAAAGGTTCCTAGCGAATTCATTAGAGGAATGTTTCCGATAAATACGGTTTGTTCTTGCATATCTCTACGGGTTTTCCAAATTAATCCCGCGGGTACATATAATTCAGAAGAATAGGTGAGTGATTCATACACAGCATCTCTTTCTTTTATCAAAGGTTCTACCAATCGATATGTTTCCACAAACAATTTAAATTCAATTTCATGGTCAGTATCTTCAATTTTTGGAAATTTCTGAAATTCTTCCATCAAGCCCTGACTAATGAACCTAAAAAATCCCTCAAATTGTATCTGGCTAAATCCAGGTATTGTAGACATTTCCTCATTTCCATCTCGGAGCATCTTAACCTTAAGTTTCCTGTTTATTGAAAAAATTCCATTATCGGCTCACCCTTCATCGAAACAAAATTCTATGGATCGATCTAGCAATGATGGAATGTATATTTTGTTTACTGAATCACATAAAATTTTAGGCAACTCCATTCCATACATATTTATGTATTTCATACCTACAAACAGAGACGTAACGTAACGGAATAATCAATGAAATTTTTGCCGCAAGATAGATAAAAAAAAATTGAGAAAATATTCCCAGAAAAATTATGTCACTTATATTTAAAGATTCTTATATAGAATATAAAAAAGGATCTCTTTTTTATATGATATTACAATGAAATTCGTTATCAAAAAAAGGATTCTGAATTTCATCTGTTCTCTGTGAATGAGATAAAGACAAAGTAATCTAATCAGGAGCAGTGTAGGATTTACTTTTTTATTTTAACACTTTAATATTCAAAAAAGTGGTTCTCGGACTCTATTTTTTTTGTAGTAGAGTTCGTAGAAGATAATACATATATAATATGATTGAAGAAACAGTTAATCGTAATTTTTTTTTAAGTACATCCAATCCAAATAGAATTATATAGCTATCGATATATTCTATCTTTTATCATAATTCCGCTTGAAGTAACAGAAGCTATCCTATATCATAATTTCTCTTTTTTAGTCAATATTTATTCAATGAAAAATTAAAGCACTACAGTTCTCTATAGAAAATGTGTGTATAAAATATCTGACTTGGTATCCGTTTAACGTTTTTGTTTTAGGGTTTACATATATATATAATTGTTGTTATAATTAGAAAAGATTTGATTATTGAAAATAATGGATACTGATTGATTGTAAAGATTTTTTACTTTCTTATGTCATTAAGTTCTTAGGACATTAAGGAAAATCGAAGATACTAATTGTAAAGGATTTAATATATAAATCAAATACAAAGGGTTCCGCAGTCCCCCCTACAAAATTAGGAATCGGGAGAAGAGAGTATCTAGGATATTTATATTTGTATTGTTTTGGCGACATGGCCAAGTGGTAAGGCGGGGGATTGCAAATCCTTTATCCCCAGTTCAAATCTGGGTGTCGCCTGATCAAAAAAACTCGGAATTTTTTATCCTACGGATTTCAATTAAATCCAATTTGACGAATGCATGTGCAAAGGAGCAGAGATAGAAGAATACCTTACTAATACTTGAGGAATCCAATCCCTAGATCCGGACTCTATATAAAAATTTTCCTCAAAGAAAATAGGATTCTGGATGTGACTAAAACCAGTATTAATAGGCATAAAGTAATAGGCATAAAGCAAACCCTCTTTTTTAAGTTAAGGGTTGGTTCATACTATTTATTTGGTTTATCGATTGAATCAAATAAATAGTAAGAGTTGAGATTCAGAATTGTAGAAATTAAAAAATAATAAATCCCAGTATCAAAAGGTTCTTAAAAAATTAAAAATTTTATTTGAGTTGTTAGCTTTCAAGAAAGGGTGGGTTATAGAAAAAATTATCAAATCTTGTTTTTCTAATTCTATATTACTAAGGTAATGTTTAATGATTGGTAATCTTTAATGATTACTCAGTTAGTATGGGATGAATAGGTTGATAAGAAAATTTAATAACAAATGAAGATACTTTCCATCTTCAATTAGGGGCATTCCTTTTATATTTATAAAAAGTGTCTATCGTATTTGTACTTAAAGCTTTCCGATTTTATCAGAGTTCCTATATTATAAATATAGCAACTTATTACGAGCGGGTTCATTAGATTACTTCATCAATAGCCTTAAGTCAAAATCCCATTTTGACTCTGCACCATTGATTCCACTATGATTGATAATTAATAAAGGAATAATTCCTTCGTTTCATAAAGAATATAGGGGACATAATTTACATGGATATAGTAAATCTCGCTTGGGCTGCTTTAATGGTAGTCTTTACATTTTCCCTTTCGCTTGTTGTATGGGGAAGGAGTGGACTTTAGGGATACTACATTTATTATAATTTTATTATAATTTAATATATATATATATACTAATTAAATTACTGAATAATTAAATTACTATATTACATATTATAAATATTGTAAATTGATCAATATCAAGTTTATATTTGGATACACTTATATATCTAGATAGTGCGGTAGAAAAATTTACACTATATATATAGTATTTATACTATATTTAAATTAGATATCCCTATAGAGATTCTATTATATTGAATTATGATATCATAATTCAATATAATAGAATTTTTTTAAGTATTATTCTAATAGAAATTTTTATAAAAATTAGAGTTTTGTATTAGTTCTTTCTAACATATTATCTTAGATAGTGTTCCATCATTTAAGACTTGGGATTTGAATCCCTTTTTTTTCTTCAATTATGGATAAGAAGAAATAAGTTTTAGTCAAAATCAATCGTTTTGACTAACTGTTTTTACATAAATAATAAGTAAAAAAGCGGTAGGTACTAAAATAAAAAGTGCAGTAGCAATAAATGCGAGAATATTTACTTCCATAATTTCCTTTTTTTTTTCTTCGCAATAGCTCGGGATCTAATCCCATAGAGATGATAAATTTTACTCCTAAAAATGAAATGGGGATGAATTTTATTTTAATGATACTGAATAAGATCTATATTATGAATAACAGTATAGGATCTATCAAAATTATGAATAACAATATCGGATCCATCAAAAGGATTCATCATCGCGAATTTGAATAGTATAACATAGGAAGATCCTTTATCCATCCATACAAAAAAGGGGATTCCCAACCCCAATAAAGAATCCTGTTGAATTTATCATCCTTTTCCACTCTTAATTTTATTCCTTATTTTCGATAAAAAAATTCAAATCTTATGGAATTCCTTTTTATAAATTTTTTATTATACTAGTTATATACTTATACCACTTATAATACATATAAAATTTGTAATATATACAAAATTAGCCCATCTAATTCTTAGATGTACAATTATCTAATGAAGTATTATATGATGAAGTATTATATAACCAGTACCGCTCCTGGACTCAAACACTAAAATAAAAATAGAAAACAAGTTAATTCTAAACTATGTTTTTTGTGATGATTTCCTTTTGAATACGGAAAATTTGTATCCAAGTAGAAAAAAATATAGAATATCCTAAGCTAAATTCTTTACTAAAGAAAGGAAAAAGGTGTCTTGTTTTATGACCCAAAAATGATTGGGTTAGTAACAGGTATATACATCAAAAATGGAATGTACAATTTGAATGAGATAGATTGTTTATAATTAATAATTATGGAGAAATAAAGGAATGGTTTAATCTGAAAAATCGTTTGTCAAGTTAATTATCTTAAATTTTCATCGTACATATATTATATGTAATTCTCTGGAGTACTCTATTTCATGTCATTGATCAAGAACAATATAGGAATGGTATTCCTGAACAGGATGTTACCACTCCCTTGATTATACCAATCCATATATGTTTTTCTTTGATCAACCGTGCTGATGGAATAAAGGAAAATTTCATCTGTCTGATGAGAAATACTAAAAAATAAACAAATAAGGGCACTCGCTATAAATTCTATTTTGCTTTCTCTATTTTCCCTGAAAAAAGAAAGATGCGTTTATCAATTCATCAAATTAAAATTCGGGACTGACGGGGCTCGAACCCGCAGCTTCCGCCTTGACAGGGCGGTGCTCTGACCAATTGAACTACAATCCCGGTGAGGTGTATAGCATACGTAGAGGTTTTATTCGAATATCCTATTTCTTTTAGTTGTTTGTGTGTTGTAATATAAATATAAAGAATATAGTAATATAAGACCCGTATGGATCTGGACTTATGCCACTTTTTACTGCAAATCTTATCATTATTTTATTGTCACAAGCTTTTCCCTTTTAATGAAAAAAAAACTCTTTTTTTACTCCTTTTATGATACTTAAAAATCATAAATCCGTATCGTTACAAAGATTATAGTGTGTCAGCGTTAAAAAAAAAAGAAGGGATAGAGAAAAAAAAGGAACTTTTTATTATTACATATATTATTCCATTATCTCTAATCAGATATTTGTGGATAATTAATTCGTTATATCATATTTATAGCGAATTCTTGGGCCGAGCTGGATTTGAACCAGCGTAGACATATAGTCAACGAATTTACAGTCCGTCCCCATTAACCACTCGGGCATCGACCCAGGAAGAATCCATTCTAGGATTATTAATAACTGATAATTCATGATCTATTTCCTTTCGTAGTACCCTACCCCCAGGGGAAGTCGAATCCCCGTTGCCTCCTTGAAAAAGAGATGTCCTGAACCGCTAGACGATAGGGGCATACCCGCCCAAACAACAATATACTATGATCATAGTATGAACAGTTTTTTGGAATTGTCAATATAAATAATATAATAAATAAACCCAAAAACTCTTTTCTCCATTATTTCATAAATTTTTTTTTTATAATTTTTTCATGAACTATTTCTATCTTCCTTAAGTTAAGCTGAGGGAATGATTGGTTCGCATTACTATTTCCTATTTCTAAAATAAGAAAAGGATTTTACCTTAATTCCAAACTTCCCCTTTAAATTTAAAAGAACTTAAATTTACGGGAACTGAATGAGTTCCTATGAATATATATACAATACATATGTATAATACATATATAGATACAGTAAACTCAATAATGGAAAATCACTAATTTATTAATTGAATAAAGCAGGCCCTTTTAACTCAGCGGTAGAGTAACGCCATGGTAAGGCGTAAGTCATCGGTTCAAATCCGATAAGGGGCTTTTTCCACGAAACTCCAGTCTTAGCCCATTTTTTTCCCTTTTCGGGAGAGAATCGCAATTTTGTTTATTACTATTTTTTATTTATTTATTTGTAATAAAAAACAGTTAAAAAAGAAAAGGGTAAACGTTATTGTAATATGTATATATTATAATAAGGTATAATTCTATATGAATTAATTAGAAAATGAATTAATTAGAAAGTTACAAATGGATTAATGAATAATCAGACTTATTATGAGTGGTCTACCCTATAATATAACGGTTATGCTCGATTTCTCTTTAGGCAATGTTAAATCTAAATTAAATGTCCAATCCTGATTATTAATTGTCAAACCTAAAGTATTCGGACTTTTCCATTCTTCCAATCAAATCCTAAAAAAAAAATTAATAAAAAGTAAGTGGACCTGACCCATTGAATCATGACTATATCGGCTATTCTGATATTCAAATTCAATATATATGAAATTGTAAAAACGGACTTTTTTTATTTCTTTTAACTTCTTAACCACACAAGAATTTGTCGATATTTCCAGTTTCTTTTTCTCGTTACGTTCCATTTCATAATAATAAATTTCTATTTTTTAAGCCCCAGGGAAAAGCTCTTTTTGATAATAAATTTTTGAATATCTTTCTTTCATTTTATAATTACATATTTTTTATTGTGCCATCAATGCAATAGAGGACAAATATGAGAAAAGTATTTTCATTTTAAGTCTACCATTATTTAATATTTAAATTAATATCTAATTAATTTAAATAAAATTTAGAGGCATAGAAAAAAGAAAAAATAGATAATTTTTTATCTATCAAATTAAATAACGGTAAAATAAAGAAAATAAATATTTGAGGGTTCCTTTTTTTGTTTGACCTGTTAAAAGACATATTAGGAAATTTGAGTCATATAATAATTCAAGATTCAACTAGTAGTAAGAGAGGAATAGTAAACGGTAAGGCCTAATAAAATGGAATTCCAGGATTTATCTGTATCCATTTGTGATAAAAAAAAAAAAGAATTTGTATCTTCGAAACCCGTCGGAAGGGGTATTGGACGATTCCTCATCTATAGATAATCGAACTGTTGTATGCCCCAGAAATTCTATCAGGTGTTCGGAAATGGTTGAAGTAGTTGAATAGGAGGATAACTATGACTGTAGCCCTTGGTAGATTTAACGAAGAAGAAAAAGATTTATTTGATAGTATGGATGATTGGTTACGAAGAGACCGCTTCGTTT